TAAGGGTCATGTAGAAGACCCAGGCACTTGTATACTTACTTTGGTTGGAGTGCCAATTTGAGTATTGAAAATGCGATAAATTTAGATAAGTATCTAGGAGGGAGCGTGTTAAAAATGGTGGGAGGTATATAGGGGGGGAAAGTGGGGGCAGGGGGAGGTAAAGTAGATAGTACGAGATATAGTACTATTATGTCCTGTGACCATTGACTGTAATGCTCGTGCTTACCATTATGGTGATGCTCAAGATGCAGTTAAGTCCAGCTACAATTAATGCTCCGGGTCAGGGCCTCAGACGGCCATAGCTGAGTCCAAGCATCCCCAAAAATTAAAAAATACCAAATGTATGACAGCACAGTTATGTGTGAGCATGGGCTGATTAGCCATTAGTCCATCGAGATGTCTTATTTAAGAGGAAAGAATGGGCGATCTTAGACTAAATGGCCCTGAAGAAAGAACCAGATGTCTGATAAAGTTCATTAAATAGCTACCCCCACAGTAAATGGGCCCGGAGCGAGAAGAGGGATCCCTGCCAAGCGGGTTGATGGTTTCACGCGGCATGGTTATCAAGCTCGTGATCTAATGGACGGGATATGCATGTTGACGAGGACGGATTTGACTTAAATGTGCTATGTACAATCAAGCATATGTATGTACTATGTACTTTAAATAAGTTTCAAGTACTTGCTTATATGCATGTACTAGATAATTTCATGTACTATATACATATCATGTCCTTATTACATTAATTCTTACTGTACTTGCTTATATGCATGGGGCAAACCATTTAATGTACTACGTACATAGCGCACTGTGCGGGGTTAATTTTACAGTTCGAGCAGTGTTATGTGATGTGTGATGTGTAGCATGACTTGATAAATGTACTATTGTGACATGCACTGTTACGTACGGGGCTATGAAGTACAAAGTTCATATTGATTTTTGAAGGTTTTTGGTGGATTTGATACTGGGAAGGCTCTTTGTATTTATGGGGGTATATTGATAGCTGTTTCAGGGAATAGTTTAAATAGAACTTCAGCTTTGGGTGTTGATAGTGGGGCTTTAGTCTCTTCCTTGAGTCTTAGGGAGGTTGGTTGAACTCCTTTTCTGGTTTACAAGACCAGTGTATTTGATATACTACGAAGACTTATCTTCATTTTAGAAGGTTGTTTTCGATGGTGCTAGCTACTGGTATTAATACTAGGATTAGGAGGAAATATATAATAGATGCTAATTGTCCAATAATAATGTATGGGTGCTCGACCGGTTGTCCTCCAATTCATGTGAGTGTTAATAGGTCTGCTACTAGAATTCAGAACAGGCATTGACTGATTGGTCGGAACATTATGCTTCGTTGTTTGGATGTGTGGAGAAATGGTATGAGAATTAGGATTAGGATTGAGAGGACTAGGGCTAGGACCCCTCCTAATTTATTTGGGATTGATCGTAGAATTGCGTACGCGAATAGGAAATATCATTCGGGCTTGATGTGGGGAGGTGTGTTAAGTGGGTTTGCTGGAGTATAATTATCTGGATCTCCGAGTAAGTCGGGTGAGAATAGTACTAGGATTATTAGGGCTAGAATAAGTAATAGGGCGCCCAGGATGTCTTTGATGGTATAATAGGGGTGAAATGGAATTTTATCTGCGTCTGATGAGATTCCTGTGGGGTTATTGGATCCTGTTTCGTGGAGGAAGAGTAGGTGAACTATGGCAAGGGCTGCGATGATAAATGGAAAGATGAAGTGGAAGGCGAAGAATCGGGTAAGGGTTGCTTTATCTACTGAAAATCCTCCTCAGATTCATTCAACTAAGTTTGTGCCGATGTATGGGATTGCTGAGAGGAGATTGGTGATGACTGTAGCTCCTCAAAATGACATTTGTCCTCATGGAAGGACGTAACCTATGAATGCTGTGGCTATCGTTGCGAATAAGAGGATTACTCCGATGTTTCATGTTTCTATAAAGGCATAAGATCCGTAGTAGAGGCCTCGTCCTACGTGTATGAATAGGCAGATGAAGAATATGGATGCTCCGTTTGCGTGTATGTATCGGATGATTCAGCCGTAGTTGACGTCCCGACAAATGTGGGTAACGGAGGAGAATGCTGTTGTTGTATCGGCTGTGTAATGTATCGCTAGGAATAGACCCGTTAGAATTTGTAAGATTAAACAGATACCTAAAAGAGAGCCAAAGTTTCATCATGATGAGATATTTGATGGAGCTGGGAGGTCGACGAATGCGTTATTTACAATTTTTATTAGTGGGTGAGTTTTTCGGATGTTGGTCATTAGTGTTCTTGTAGTTGAATGACAACGATGGTTTTTCATATCATTAGTCATGGTTAGATTCCATGTAAGAATAATGATAACATACATTGTGTTTATTTTAAGTATTATTTTTGTGATTGGTTTTGTAGGGTTTTCCTCAAAACCTTCACCTATTTATGGGGGATTAGGTCTGATTGTGAGTGGTGGGGTGGGTTGTGGGATTGTGTTAAATTTTGGTGGGTCTTTTTTAGGTTTAATAGTTTTTTTAATTTATTTAGGGGGTATGATGGTGGTGTTTGGTTATACAACGGCTATAGCTACTGAGCAATATCCTGAGATTTGAGTTTCTAATAAGGCTGTTTTAGGGGCATTTGTTACTGGTCTGTTGATAGAGTTTTTAATAGTTTATTATGTATTGAAGGATGAGGAGGTAAAAATTGTATTTGAGTTTAATGGTTTAGGGGATTGGGTTATTTATGATACGGGAGATTCTGGATTTTTTAGTGAGGAGGCCATGGGGATTGCGGCTTTGTATAGCTATGGAACTTGGTTAGTTATTGTAACTGGTTGATCCTTGTTGATTGGTGTTGTGGTGATTATGGAAATTACTCGTGGAAATTAAATAAGATTGTGCTGATAAGGATTGTAACTAGGAAGGAAAGGAAATAGAGTTTAATCAGGCCCTTTTGGCTTGTAATTATAGTTGATATTTTTATTTGGATTAGTGAGGTGGTTTTTGGTAGGATGCTTTCTAGTCAGATAAGGTCTAGGAGAGAGGATGCTGATTTTTGGCTTATTGTTAAGTTTAGGTAGGGGGTTAGGCGGTGGATAATTGTAGGATAATACCCTAGAAGATTAGAAAATTTAAAGGCGTTGGACGGATAATTGAATTTTAAGTTGTGGGTTATGTTGCTGATTTCTAAGGCTAAGACAAAGCCTAGGACTGTTACCGCTAAGGCTGTTATTTTTAGATAGTAGGGCATAGTTATTTGGGGAATTGTTGTTGGAGGAATATTGTTGGAGATGATGAATCCTGCGAAGAGGCTTCCAATTAGTAGGCGTTTGATGGAGTTGATTAGAAAAGGATTGTTTTCGTTGATGGTGATGAGGGTTGGAAATCGGGGTTGTCCTAGGAGTGCGAAGAAAATGATACGGGTGCTGTAGACTGCTGTGAAGGAGGTGGCAATTAGTGTTATTAGGAGGGCTCAGGCGTTGGTATATGACGTGTTGGCGGATTCGATGATTAGGTCCTTGGAGTAAAAGCCAGTAAGGAAAGGCATTCCTGTTAGTGCGAGGCTACCAATGATTAGGGCCGTTGTGGTAAATGGTATTGTTTTAAATAAACCCCCTATTTTTCGAATATCTTGTTCATCATTTAGGCTGTGGATGATAGATCCGGAGCACATAAATAATATGGCTTTGAAGAAGGCGTGGGTGCAGATATGAAGGAATGCTAGGTAGGGTTGGTTAATACCGATTGTGACTATTATGAGGCCTAATTGACTTGATGTGGAGAAGGCGATGATTTTTTTGATGTCATTTTGGGTGAGGGCGCATATTGCTGTAAATAGTGTAGTGATAGCTCCTAGGCATAGCATAATTGATTGGGCAAATTTGTTGTTTTCTGTTAGTGGATAGAAGCGGATTAAAAGGAAAATGCCTGCTACGACTATTGTGCTTGAGTGGAGTAGTGCTGAGACAGGGGTTGGGCCTTCTATTGCAGAGGGCAGTCACGGATGTAGGCCGAATTGTGCGGATTTTCCGGTTGCAGCTAGGATTAGACCTATTAGGGGCAGGTTGGAGTTGTCTGGATTTAATATAAAAATTTGTTGAAGGTCTCAGGTGTTGAGGTTGGCTAGAAATCATGCTATTGCTAGGATAAATCCAATGTCGCCGATGCGGTTATATAGGATTGCTTGTAGGGCTGCTGTGTTTGCATCTGCCCGTCCGTACCATCATCCGATGAGTAGGAATGATATAATCCCAACTCCTTCTCAGCCAATAAACAGTTGGAAGAGGTTGTTTGCGGTGACAAGAATAAGTATAGTGATGAGAAATAGTAGTAGATATTTGAAGAATTGATTGATGTTGGGGTCTGAATGTATATATCATATTGAGAATTCTATGATAGACCATGTTACGAATAGTGCTACTGGAACGAATATCATTGAGAAATAATCTATTTTGAAGCTAAGAGATAATTTGAGGGTCTGTATTGTCAGTCAGTGTCAGTTTGAAATAACTGCTTCCTGTCCTGAGTGGACAAATATTATTGTAGGGATCATGCTGGTAAGGAAGGCATATGAGATAGTTGTTTTTACGTAGAGTGGGTAGTTGGAGGTTTTATAGGTGTAGGAGCTTGTTATTATAATGGGTATGGTTAATAGGAGTAGGGTTATTAGTGTAAAGGAAGAGAATATGTTTATTACTTTTATTTGGAGTTGCACCAATTTTTTGGTTCCTAAGACCAATGGATAACTACTATCCTTTAAAAGTTTGAAAAAGCCATGTTGTTAGGCATGGAGGCATAGAATTAGCAGTTCTTGCATACTTTTTCGGTAAATAAGAAGGTGGAGGCTTCTATTGTTAGATTCACAATCTAATGTTTTTTTTAAACTATATTCACAGTACAGAGGTCCTAGAATAATTTTTGGGTTTAGGGATAGAAGTAATAAAGGTAAAATGTGTAGTGATATGAGTGCATTTTCTCGCGTAAAGGAGGGTAAAATATTGTTAATGTGGTGAGTATATTTACCTCGTTGTGTTATAATTAGTATGTAGAGAGAGTATAGGGCAGTAATTACTATATTTAACCCTATTAAAATGATTGTAATGTTAGATCAAGAAAATGTCGATATAACTACGAATAGTTCTCCGATCAGGTTAATTGTAGGAGGTAGGGCTAGATTAGTTAGGCTTGCTAGGAGTCATCAGGTGGCTATTAATGGAAGAAATGTTTGCAGGCCACGGGCTAAAATTATTGTTCGGCTGTGGATTCGTTCGTAGTTAGAGTTTGCTAGGCAGAAGAGCATAGAGGATGTGAGGCCATGGGCAATTATTAGGGCTGTGGCTCCTATGTAGCTTCAGGGTGTTTGGATAAGGATAGCTACAATTACAAGTGCTATATGGCTGACAGAGGAGTATGCAATGAGGGATTTTAGGTCTGTTTGGCGTAGGCAGATTGAGCTGGTCATAATTATGCCTCATAGAGACAATATAATGAATGGATATGCTATGAAGTCGGTTACTGGATTTAGGAGTAATGTAATTCGTAGCATGCCATATCCCCCTAATTTTAGTAGGACTGCTGCAAGGACTATGGAGCCTGCAATAGGGGCTTCTACGTGGGCTTTGGGAAGTCAGAGATGAAGGCCGTACAGAGGTATTTTAACTATAAAGGCTATTATACATGCTAGTCATATGAAAACATTAGATCAGGAATTGGATATTGGTTGTGTTCAGTACTGGAGAATTAGGAAGTTTAGGGACCCTACTGTATTTTGAATGTAGATGAGGGCGACTAGCAGGGGTAAAGACCCTATTAGTGTATAGAATAAAAAGTAAAGGCCCGCGTTTAAGCGTTCTGTTTGGTTTCCTCATCGAGTAATAATAATGAGTGTTGGAACTAGTGTTGCTTCAAATAGAACGTAAAAGAGAATTAGTTCTGTGGCGGTAAATGTTATGATTAGGAATAGTTGTAGTAGAATTAGTATAGTGATAAATAGTTTTTTTCGGGTTAGGTTTTCTTTTGATAAATGATTTTGGCTGGCTATTAGTATTAAGGGGAGGAGTCATATAGTTAAAATTAATAGTGGCGTAGATAAAGAGTCAGAGAAGAAAATTAGTGAGAAATTGAGGCTGTTATCACCAAATTGGTTTATAAGAAGTAGGCTTGTGAGGCTAATTAGCAGGCTATATATTGTGGAGTTAATTCAGATTATATTATTTTTTGATAATCAGGTTAGGGGTATAAGTATTATTGTGGGGATAATATATTTTAGCATTGTAGCAGGTTGAGATTTTGTACGTAGTCAGTGCCATACGTGTTGGATACTATAACGAGTAGGGATAGACCTAGTGCTGCTTCGCAAGCTGCGAAGACTAGTAGGATAATGGGTATTATACTGGCTAAGGTAAAATGTGAGTTTAGGATTATTAAGGTAGCTATGATGAATAGGGATAATATTATTCCTTCTAGGCATAGAAGAGATGATATTAGGTGAGAACGGTATATTAATAACCCTGTAAGAGATACCGTGAAAGCTACTATAATGTTTATGAATACGAGGGACATTTGGTAGTTATGAGCTTAATCATAATCTAATGAGTCGAAATCATTTATTTTTACTTTAAACTAAATACCATATTCAGTTCATTCTAGTCCTTTTTGAGTTCATTCGTAGGCTAGGCTTGCAGCTAACAGGAAGATAAGGAAAAGAGCTATAGTGAGTATTGTATTTAGGTTAGTTGTTTGTGAGGCTCATGGTAGTGGTAGGAGGAGCGCGATTTCTAGATCAAACAGGAGAAATGTGATGGCTACTAGGAAAAATTTCATAGAAAAAGGAAGGCGGGCTGATCCTATAGGATCAAATCCGCATTCATAGGGACTTGTTTTTTCTGAATATGCATTTAATTGGGGAAGTCAGAATGCGATGATGACGAGTAGTGAGGCTAGAGTAAGGTTAGTTAAAAGAGCTAGTATCAAGTTTATTATTCTTTTTCGGATTAGACCGAAACTAACTGATTGGAAGTCAGTTGTACTGATTGATACTAAAAGAATATGAGCCTCATCAGTAGATAGAGACATAGAGGAAAAGTCATACTACGTCTACAAAGTGTCAGTATCAGGCAGCAGCTTCAAAACCAAAGTGATGATTAGAGGTGAAATGGAATTTTAGTTGGCGGAAGAAGCAGACGATTAAGAAAGTAGATCCAATGATGACGTGAAGGCCGTGGAAGCCCGTGGCTACAAAGAAGGTAGAGCCGTAGACCCCATCTGAGATAGTAAATGGTGCTTCGTAATATTCTGAGGCTTGTAATAATGTGAAGTAAACGCCTAGTGCGATGGTAATAAACAGGGCTTGAAGCATATGGTTGCGATTTCCTTCTATAAGGCTGTGGTGGGCTCAAGTAATTGAAACTCCTGAGGCTAAGAGAACGGAGGTGTTAAGTAATGGGACTTCTAGTGGGTTTAATGGGTTAATACCTGTTGGAGGTCAGCAGCCTCCCAGTTCAGGGGTAGGAGCGAGGCTCGAGTGATAAAACGCTCAGAAAAATCCAGTAAAGAATAGGACCTCGGAAATAATAAATAGAATTATGCCATAGCGGAGACCTTTTTGGACAGTTGGGGTATGATGTCCTTGAAAGGTGCTTTCTCGGATAATGTCTCGTCATCATTGATATATTGTAAGTATGTTTGTTGTTAAGCCAAGCATAAGTAGGGCTGTTGAGTTGAAGTGAAATCATATAATTAGACCTGATGTTATTAAGAGGGCGGATAGTGCTCCTGTAAGGGGTCAAGGGCTTGGGTTTACTATGTGGTAGGCGTGGGTTTGGTGTGTCATTATGTGTTGTCGTGCAGGTATAGGCTTACTAGGAGAGTAAATACGTAGGCTTGGATTATGGCTACTGCAAATTCAAGAATTGTTAGTAGGACTAAAATGATAAATGTAATGAGGGCTGTTGTGGTACTAATACTTATTAGTGCGAGTGTGGCCCCTCCGATTAAGTGGATTAATAGGTGTCCTGCTGTAATGTTGGCTGTTAGTCGTACAGCAAGGGCTACCGGTTGAATAAAAAGGCTAATAGTTTCAATAATTACTAGCATTGGGATTAATGGGGTTGGTGTTCCTTGTGGTAGGAAGTGGGCAAGTGATGCTTTGGTTTTGTTACGAAAGCCTGTGATAACGGCTCCTGCTCACAGAGGGATAGCTATGCCTAAGTTTATTGATAGTTGTGTGGTTGGTGTAAATGAGTGGGGTAATAGGCCTAGTAGGTTTGTTGACCCAATGAATAGGATCAGAGATATTAATATTAATGCTCATGTTTGTCCTTTAGGGTTATGGATGCTTATCATTTGCTTTGAGATAAGTTGGAGTAGTCATTGTTGAAGGGAAACGAGGCGGTTATTTACTAGTCGGTTTGATGTTGGGAATAGCAGGCTAGGAAATAGGACAATGAGAGTAACAAGGGGGAGACCTAGAATTATAGGGGTAATGAAAGAGGCAAATAGATTTTCGTTCATTTTGTTTCTCAAGGGGTGTTTTGTTTTGGTGTTTTTGTTAATGTTGGTTCTGGATTAAAGTAAAAGTTGTGTTTTGAGATTTTTAGTTGGAAAATGATGAAAAGGACTAGGAATATTGATAAAATTATTGTAAGTCATGTTGATGTATCTAGTTGTGGCATATCATCAAGGAGAGTATTGTGCTCCCGGTCTTTAACTTAAAAGGTTAACGCTAATATAGCTTCTTGATGATCTTATAGCATAGATGCAGATCATTTTTCGAAATATTTTAATGGAACTAGTTCGAGGACAATTGGCATAAAACTGTGATTTGATCCGCAGATTTCTGAACATTGGCCATAGTATAGGCCTGGCCGGGTTGATATTAGTGTTGTTTGGTTTAAGCGACCTGGGATTGCGTCTGTTTTTAGTCCTAGAGAAGGCACAGCTCATGAGTGTAGTACGTCTTCAGAGGAAATTAGTATTCGAATTGTTATTTCCATGGGTAGTACAACTCGGTTGTCCACTTCCAGTAGTCGTAGTTCTCCTGGTTTTAGTTCTGATGTTGGAATTATGTAGGAATCGAAGCTCAGATCTTCGTAGTCTGTGTACTCGTAGCTTCAGTATCATTGATGTCCTATAGTTTTTACTGTAAGGGAGGGATTGTTGATTTCGTCCATTATATATAGAATTCGTAGAGATGGAAGGGCGATTAAGATTAGAATAATGGCTGGTAAAATAGTTCAGATTGTTTCTACTTCTTGTGCGTCTATCGTGCTAGTATGGGTTAATTTTGTTGTTAGCATTAGTGAAATAATGTAAAGCACTAGTGAACTGATTAGGAAGACGATTATTAGTGTATGATCGTGGAAGTGCAGTAATTCTTCTATAATAGGTGATGTTGCATCTTGAAATCCTAGTTGTATGGGGTATGCCATATGAGATGTACGGGATTTTCACCTGTAATTTAATCTTGACAAGATTATGTAATATTTTACTAACATCTCATTTATTGAGAGAGTCATAGTGGTTATGGTGTTGGCTTGAAACCAATAATAGGGGGTTCGATTCCTTCCTTTCTTATTTTAGGTTAACATATGTAGGTTCTTCAAATGTGTGATATGGTGGAGGGCATCCATTTAGTCACTCTAGATTTGTTGTTGTTAGGTCTACAGTTAATACTTCTCGTTTAGATGCGAATGCTTCTCAGATAATGAAAATTATTAGTATAACTGCTGTTAGTGAGATGAATGAGCCTATAGATGAGATAGTGTTTCATATTGTGTATGCATCTGGGTAGTCAGAGTATCGTCGTGGTATACCAGATAATCCTAAGAAATGTTGTGGGAAAAAAGTTATATTTACGCCTACAAATATAATTGCAAAATGAATTTTGGCTCATGTATCATTAAGGGTGTAGCCTGAGAATAGTGGGAATCAGTGTACAAATCCTCCTATAATAGCAAATACAGCCCCTATTGATAACACGTAATGGAAATGTGCAACTACATAGTATGTGTCGTGGAGGACAATGTCAAGAGAAGAGTTGGCTAGAACAATTCCTGTTAAGCCTCCAACTGTGAAAAGGAAGATAAAACCCAGAGCTCATATCATAGCAGGGGATCATTTGATATTACCTCCGTGAAGTGTGGCTAGTCAACTGAAGACTTTTACTCCAGTAGGGATAGCAATAATTATGGTAGCTGATGTGAAGTAGGCCCGTGTGTCGACGTCTATTCCTACTGTAAATATATGATGGGCTCATACAATAAATCCTAGGAATCCAATTGATATTATAGCTCATACCATTCCCATATATCCAAATGGTTCCTTTTTTCCTGAATAATAGGTTACAATGTGGGAGATCATTCCAAATCCAGGTAGAATAAGAATATATACTTCGGGGTGTCCAAAGAATCAAAATAGGTGTTGGTATAGGATAGGATCTCCTCCTCCTGCTGGATCAAAGAAGGTTGTGTTTAAATTTCGATCTGTTAGTAACATTGTAATACCAGCTGCTAATACAGGAAGGGAGAGGAGTAGTAATACGGCAGTAATTAATACTGATCATACAAATAGAGGGGTTTGGTATTGGGATATTGCAGGGGGTTTTATGTTGATAATTGTAGTGATAAAATTAATAGCCCCTAAAATAGAGGAAACACCTGCCAGGTGTAAAGAGAAAATGGTTAGGTCCACTGAGGCTCCTGCGTGGGCTAGGTTGCCTGCTAGAGGAGGATATACGGTTCAGCCAGTTCCTGCTCCGGCTTCGACTATGGAAGATGCTAGGAGTAATAGGAAAGAAGGAGGGAGGAGTCAGAAACTTATGTTATTTATTCGGGGAAATGCCATATCTGGGGCACCAATTATTAGAGGGACTAGTCAGTTACCAAATCCTCCAATTATGATGGGTATAACTATAAAGAAAATTATTACAAATGCATGTGCGGTTACAACTACGTTGTAGATTTGGTCGTCTCCGAGCAAGGTTCCGGGTTGACCTAGTTCAGCGCGGATTAATAAGCTTAGAGCGGTTCCTACTATACCGGCTCAAGCACCAAATAAAAGGTATAGAGTACCGATATCTTTGTGATTGGTTGAGAATAATCAACGGTTAATGAACATGGGTAAGATGGCTGAGTTAAAGCATTAGACTGTAAATCTAAGGACAGAGGTGAAATCCCTCTTTTTACCAGGCTCTGTGGTGAATTATCATATTGAATTGCAAATTCAAAGAAGCAGCTTCAAATTCTGCCGGGGCTTCTCCCGCCTTTTTTTTTTCGCGGCGGGAGAAGTAGATTGAAGCCAGTTGTTTAGGGTATTTAGCTGTTAACTAAAGTTTCGTGGGGGTGGAGCCCACCAATCTAGTGAGGATTTAGCTTAATAAAAGTGGTTGATTTGCATTCAATTGATGTAAGATATAGTCTTGCAATCCTTATCAGGAATTAAGTAAATTATACTTGCTTAGGGCTTTGAAGGCTCTTGGTCTGTTTAACCTAAATTCCTACTCTAGGATAGATAGGATTGGAGTGAGTGGTAATAGTATAGTGGATAATACAACTATTGTTGGTAGGAGGGTTATTTGTTTTGTAGTGGAGAATTGTCATTTCATTTTTATGTTGTTTGTAGAGGGAAATATTGTAAGTGCGGTGGAATATGTGAGTCGTATGTAGAAATATAGGTTTAGTAGTGCTGTGATTGCTATGAGGGTGGGTAGGATGATGTTATTGTTTTTTGTTATTTCTTGAATGATTATTCATTTTGGTATAAACCCTGATAGTGGAGGAAGGCCTCCTATTGATAGGAGGGTAATGAGGATTAGGACTGTTATGACGGGTATTTTGTTTCATGTATGTGATAATGATAGAGTGGTTGTGGTTGAGTTGGCTATGAATAGAGTAAATATGGTGGAGGTTATAATAATGTAGATAATTAAGTTTAGTAATGTTATGGTAGGGTTATATAGTAGGACTGCTGTTATTCAGCCTATGTGAGCGATTGATGAATAGGCTATAATTTTTCGTAGTTGGGTTTGGTTTAGCCCTCCTCAGCCTCCGATTATAATTGATAATACTGATAGGGATAAGATTAGGTCTAGGTTAATGGATGGGGAGATTTGGTATAATACGGACATAGGTGCTAGTTTTTGTCACGTAAGTAAGATTAAGCCGGAGGATAGGGGGATGCCTTGTGTTACTTCGGGGACTCAGAAGTGGAATGGGGCTATTCCTAGTTTTATGGCGAGGGCTATTGTTATAAGCATGGATGCTGTTGGGTTGAATAATTTCATTACGGTTCATTGGCCTGAAAATATTAGGTTAATAATGACTGCTATTATTAGTAGTATTGAGGCTGTTGACTGGGTCAGGAAGTATTTGGTTGATGCTTCTGTAGCTCGTGGGTTATGTTTTTTTATTATAATGGGGATAATGGCGAGTATATTTATTTCAAATCCAATTCAGATAAGTAATCAGTGGGAGCTAATTATGATGATAATGGTTCCGAGTATAACAGTTATTAGGATGATGAAGAAGATAATTGGGTTTATTAGTACGGGAAGGATATAAACCAACATTTTCGGGGTATGGGCCCGATAGCTTAATTAGCTGACCTTACTACTAGAAGTTGGTGTAATTGGGAGCACGAAGAGTTTTGGATTCTTAGGAGTAGGTTCAATTCCTATAGTTCTAGAAATAAGAGGACTTAAACCTCTATTATTTACTCTATCAAAGTAATTCTTTTATCAGACATATTTCTTATGTTTGTGGGGGGATGCTTGATAGGAGGATGGGGAGAGATACGTGTCATATGCATAAGGCTAGTGTTAGGGGTAGGAAGCTTTTTCATAATAAGTGTATTAGTTGGTCGTAGCGAAATCGAGGATAGGATGCTCGAATTCATAGGAAGGTAATTGTTAGTAATAGTGATTTGACAGTGAAGTTTACTGTATAGAGTTCTGGTAAGTATGGATTGTGAAATGCTCCTAGGAATAGGGTTGTTGTAAAGATATTTATTATAATGATGTTTGCATACTCTGCCATGAAAAATAAGGCAAATGGTCCTGCTGCATATTCTACGTTAAAGCCTGAGACTAGTTCTGATTCGCCTTCGGTGAGGTCAAATGGTGCTCGGTTTGTTTCTGCTAGTGTGGAGATAAATCATATTATTGCCAGAGGTCATGCTGGGAAGATTAGTCATACTTGTTCTTGTGTAATGATTAATGTGGAGAGAGTGAAGGATCCGTTTATTAGGAGAACTGATAATAGAATGATTGCTAGTGTTACTTCATATGAAATTGTTTGAGCTACTGCTCGTAGAGCTCCGATAAGTGCGTATTTTGAGTTGGAGGCTCAGCCTGATCAGAGGATTGAATATACAGCTAAGCTTGATATGGCTAGTATAAAAAGGACTCCTAGGTTCATGTTAATAAGGGGATAGGGTATAGGTAGAGGGATTCATATGGTTAGGGCAAGGCTCAGGGCTAGGACGGGTGCTAGAATAAATATAGAGATTGAGGATGTGGCTGGTCGTAATGGTTCTTTAATGAAAAGTTTGATTGCATCGGCAATGGGTTGGAGTAGGCCGTATGGGCCTACAACATTTGGGCCTTTTCGAAATTGTATATAGCCTAGGACTTTTCGTTCGACTAGTGTAAGAAATGCTACGGCTAAGAGAATGGGAATAATTAGTATTAAAATGTTAATTATGAACATTTTGTTAAGGAGAGGATTTGAATCTCTGAATATAAAGGTTTAAGTTTTACGCAATTACCGGGCTCTGCCACCTTAACTAAGCCCTTTTCTAGGGCGGGTTATGTTTGTGCATTTAATTGAGATGATATCATTAATTAATTTAAGGCGCTTGTTTGAAGTTGGCCTTATTTCTCTTGTCCTTTCGTACTGAGAGAAATTCATAATAGATAGAAACCGACCTGGATTACTCCGGTCTGAACTCAGATCACGTAGGACTTTAATCGTTGAACAAACGAACCTTTGATAGCGGTTGCACCATCGGGGTGTCCTGATCCAACATCGAGGTCGTAAACCCTATTGTCGATATGGACTCTTGAATAGGATTGCGCTGTTATCCCTAGGGTAACTTGTTCCGTTGATCAAGTTTTTGGATCAATAAGCGATAATTTGATTTGACTTGTGGGTCTAGTCTTTAAAATCGCTCGGAGGATTTTTTATTCTCCGAGGTCACCCCAACCAAAGCTGTTAGTCCATGGAGGATATTGCTGTCCCTTGGTGGTTAGAATTTATTTTCTCTGGACTAATTAGTTAAAGCTCCATAGGGTCTTCTCGTCTTATTTGTTTATTCCCGCCTCTTCACGGGAAGGTCAATTTCACTGATTGGAAGTAAGAGACAGTAAAACCCTCGTGTGGCCATTCATACAAGTCCTTATTTAGAGAACAAATGATTATGCTACCTTTGCACGGTCAGGATACCGCGGCCGTTTAACGCTTGTCACTGGGCAGGCAGTGCCTCCAATACTGAGGATGCTGGAGGTGATGTTTTTGGTAAACAGGCGGGGTTTGTGTTTGCCGAGTTCCTTTTACTTCTTTTAATCTTTCCTAAGTGCATTCCTGTGTTGGGTTAACAGTGTAATTAATAAATAATTTATTGTTAGGTTGTTTTTATTTACTGTTAATGGTCAGGGTATTATCAGATACTGACTTAAACTTATGCAAGGAGAAAGTATTTCTTGTTACTCATGCTAACATTATTGCTTCTATTTAGTAATAGAGTAGTCCAGTATTGGGGTTAGGAGCTTGTTATTTGTTGTTGGAATTAGTATTGTTTGGATTGTTGAGCTTTAACGCTTTCTCAATTGATGGCTGCTTTTAGGCCTACTATGGTGTTGTTAAATCTTACTCTCTAGTTAAGGTTGTATCCGTTTCTAAAAGGCTGTACCTTTTTAGACTAACTTTTAAAGATACAGTGGAATTTGTGTAAATTTTTGGTATCTTTAAAGCTGAACTAAAATTCATTTTCTGGACAACCAGCTATCACCAGGCTCGTTAGGCGTGTCACCTCTACTTATAGATCTTCTCACTATTTTGCCACATAGATGAGTTGGTTCTTAATAAACTGTCTGTAAGTAGCTCGTCTGGTTTCGGGTTACTTAGCTAAAATTCGTTTTGTTAAGTTTTTTGCTAGTTAACTCATTATGCAAAAGGTATAAGGGGTAATCTTTGCTTCTTTATACTTTAATTTATTCTTTCATCATTCCCTTGCGGTACTTTCTCTATGGCGCCATGTTTAAAATTTCTATCTCCTATACTTTAAATTAGGATAAATGTTTTGTTTTATTCTCTCTAGGTTATTAAATTGAAAATAGGGTTTGGGCTAGGAATAGTTCAAGGCATTCATGGTGGGTGAAATCTTCTAGGTGTAAACTAGATGCTTTATTTAAGCTATGTCTTGGTTTATCCAAGCACACTTTCCAGTATGCTTACCTTGTTACGACTTGTCTCCTCTCATATGATTGACGCGTGTAAGTAGGTTTAAGTGCGTTGTAGTTACTTGAGGAGGGTGACGGGCGGTGTGTGCGTGCTTCATGGCCTAATTCAACTAAGCACTCTATTCTTAGTTTACTACTAAATCCTCCTTTGGTTATTAGTTTCATAATAACTTTCGTATGTGGGTTTTCTTGAAATAGAAAATGTAGCCCATTTCTTCCCATTTCATAGGTTACACCTTGACCTAACGTTTTTATGTGTTGTGATTGCGCTTACTTTTGTTCCTTTTTAGGGTTTGCTGAAGATGGCGGTATATAGACTGCATTAGCAAGAATTGGTGAGGTCTATCGGGGTTTATCGATTATAGAACAGGCTCCTCTAGAAGGGTATAAAGCACCGCCAAGTCCTTTGAGTTTTAGGCTGTTGCCGGTAGTACTCTGGCGAATAATTTTGTTTTTGAAATTATTTGTGTTTAGGGCTGAGCATAGTGGGGTATCTAATCCCAGTTTGGGTCTTAGCTATAGTGTGTCAGCTATTGTAGAGCTACTTTCGTCGTTTATTTTTATTGTAATTATGACTTTTTACAGTTTAATTAGAATTTAACTCTATTTGGTATAGTGCTTTAACACGTTTTACGCCGTATTCCTGTTAGCTTGGGTTAATCGTATGACCGCGGTGGCTGGCACGAGATTTACCAACCCTAATCAATATAACTTAGTCAAACTTTCGTTTATGGCTTAATTTTTGTCACTGCTGTCTCCCGTGGGGGTGTGGTTAAGCAAGGTGTTGTGAGCTACGAATGTGAGCTTGATACCCGCTCCTCTTAGTCTTGGAGACTTAGAGGGCATTCTCACCGGGGTGTGGATGCTTGCATGTGTAAGTTTATTGAAAGTTAACAGGAAGGCTGGGACCAAACCTATGTGTTTATGGAGTTGGAGCACTCATCTAGGCATTTTCAGTGCCTTGCTTTAATTTTAAGCTACATTAAC